CTTAGCTCTTTTCCTTCTCTTTCTCCTTCTACAAGGGGTAAAAAGCCCTAAACAGCCTACAGGCCGGCATCTTCCTCCGATAGGAGAATTTGTCTAAGGGCTGACTCTTCCCGAGTCATCGCCGGACTTTACAAACATTCTTGTCTCGAATTGCTTTTTTAAGCATATGGGGTTTGAGAGGACCAGTCGGCATTTTGTGGAGCACCGCTCAGAGAGAGGCAAAGAGAAAGCAAGATAGCTGGCATTTTCACTCCAGAGTGAAAGTACGCGCCCAGAGCAAAGAAAGCCAACGATCTTTGCTTGACAGTCGAGTCGCTCTTTTCGAACTTTCACTGGCGCAATTCATTCACTGGCTAAGATTCAATTGACCGCCACCAGTTCAACTAAAGGAAGTCGCTTAAGCCAGCTCCTGACGCGAGGTGCTATGGTTTCTGCAGAGACCTTGGCTTCGGTTGTGATGGAGGTGGGAATGCTTGCTTGATTAATAAAAAGTTCTTCTTTTTCAATATGGGTCTCAATCAATAGAAAGTCTAGTATGGCAGAACGATAAGCTTAGCTGTGAAAAGAATTGCCCAAGGTTGGGGGAATAGTATGGAATACCGGATTCTTAGTCTGCTTGAAAGGCAGCTACTCTCTTTCGGTCTTCTGAAATGGGAGCTGCTATTGAATCAGCAGAAGAAAGCATCAAAGCGGAGGAATAGCTATCTTTCACAAGCAATTGAGAGTCGATCGGGCATTCCTATGGTTGATAAGGTCCTCCCATTGACCCCACATCTGATTCGGGGGATTCCGGAGAAGGAGGTGCTGTGGCCCCGAACTTCCACATTCAACGACGAAGTGCCATCTTTATCCGAATGAAGAAAGGAACCTACCAGTCCCTCTGCCATATATTGCGGAAAGACGAGACCTTTTAGATTCTAAAAAACAAAACAAGCAACGGCTTCTAGTTTAGACTAGCGCTACAACGCTATGCTATTCATATAGTTCTTGTTGAAGCCGTTGTGCGTGAGTCTAAGTCTAAAGACTCAAGCGTCTTCCTTGGTTTAGGACTACTTTTTTGTATAAGTTGGCTTAGAGAATAGCTTTTTTTATAGAAGAAAGACGGATTTTTCATTATTTACAGCGTCTTTCTAGAACTGTTTTTTCAGTTCAAGCCTATCATAGAAAAAACTCTTTCAAGCCTTTTAAGTCAAGCTTCTTGTAAGAAAAAAGCCCCTTTACTAGTAGAGGCAGAACGAAAAGTCGGAAAGCTGTCAGTATTTTTCGGTAAGTCAGTGTTGCAAGTCTTCTGGTCCGAACAGAGTACAGACCCGGAAGCCTGTGGGGAATGGGGAAGGAAGACCAGACAGAGCTTGAGCCTGAAAGAAGGAGGGAATATCGCTAAAACCGAGACTCAGGTCAAGGAGATCAATCAGATAGACGTGACTGAGTTTCCTCGTATGGAGAAAAAATCCTATCTCTTATCTCTCTAGTTCCGGAACTCTTGGTAAGCTAAGTTTATTTGAATATACCTTTCAAGAAAATACCTTTCTTTTACGCCTTATTTGTTATGAAAGCGGAAACCAACTAACTTGATCGATTCAGTGCTTGGATTAGGTCCGGGTAGAGAAGAGGTAAGGGCGGTAGGCTTTTCACTTTAGCCGTTGTTATTAAAGGCCTTACTAGTTTCAAGCTTTTTTGATCCCCTCTTTCTTTCTAGTTAGGGAGGCAGTAGATGAAAGCCTCTTCAGTAAACTCTTTCCGCTTCCGCTTCTTAATCTGGATGGCGGCTTTCGTTGGAGAAGAGAGTGTTTCAGTTACGGTTTAGGGCTAGTTAGTTACTATACGTTCGTGAAAGCAGACAGGCGCTTGACGAAAGAAAACCGTTTTCGCAGAGCGAGCAAGAAAACTCTTTTAGAGCCTGGTACCAGCCAAGCCCCCTCGACTCGGCAACAAGAGTCGGTTATGGAATAGCCTTTTAGTCGGCTTTCTCGTTCTTAAGGACTTTCTGGCCGGTAGGCTTTATAGCGGACCTGCCTTGCTGACAGCTAGGATATTACATATATAGTTGCGTTTGCCTTCACTTAGAAACTCTACGCCCCCTATTAGAGTCAGGCATGCTCTCGAAACTAGATTCACTCGTTCTTGTCTCCAGCGATTAACCTATTCCAGAGCAGTCTGGTGATTAGCCTATCCCGCACTAGTCGAAGCCTTCGTAAACTCATTGTCGGGTTCTATCGTAGTGGAGGTCGCTGTGAGGAGATCCTTGTGCCAGTGAAGATTGCTTCCGGAAATAATAAATACAAAAACCATTGCTATATTTCCAACAATCCGGATAGGCGGAAGGATCCATGTCCATCCCCAACTTCCTTTCAATCCACATCGGAGAATTTAGGCTTTCTCTACTGGGAGTCATCAAAGGAGGAATGGTTACTAGGTTGGGCAAGCTTTGATGCCCCTACTCTCAAGAAGTAGCTGGTCGGGATCGTGGAACTATCGCTCGAGAAGTAAGTAAGCTGGT